AGCGGAGGCAAAGAACTAAGTGGACGTGTCAATACTTGATTTTTATTATAGCATAGGTTTTAGAAAATACTGTAACTTTTTTTCTTAAAATCTGAGTCTAGCCCAAATCAAATCGGCAGTAATAGGGATGAAGCAAAAACCTCAATGATTAATTTAATCATTGGTAATGATTGATTCTCACCATTTATTTCAAAAAATTTTGAAATATTGGATACAATGATGGGAAATAAATTTAGGGCTTGTAGAAAGGCACGAAGATACTTTGTATTTAAACTCACAAAAGGCTATGAGTGCTCAGACATAGAATCAGAATAGTTGGTCGACTCTTATAGTATAGAGTAAAGGTAAAAATTGAAAAAAAAAAAAGAATATATGTATGTAGTAATAGTGGCAGTGGGTTCTACCGATTCTTTCATAGAAAGACAGTAAGCTTAGATCAAATAGAAAATAGAGGTATCTGATATATAGTTGTGTATAGAAAAGGCGCGTGTATCATCTTGTACTTAATACTTCCTGATTCTACCGGAAATCTTAAAATATTGAAACTTGTTGCAAATGTATTCATTGAATTGATTTGGTTCATCAATAGTCTTAAGTCAGAATCCTATTTTGACTCTGTGCCATTGATTCCACTATGATTATTAAATAATAATCGAATAATTCTTTCATAGAAATAAGGGACATAATTCACATGGATATAGTAAGTCTTGCTTGGGCTGCTTTAATGGTCGTCTTTACATTTTCTCTTTCACTTGTAGTATGGGGAAGGAGTGGACTCTAGTGCTGTGGACACTACAAATACTAAATTGAGTAATCGATTGCTCAATCGAACTGTATCAATTCTTTATTAATCGTTTTGCGAAGCCTTGCCTTAAAAAAAAGTATTCAAAATTGTACTGGAATAGAGTAATAAATCATTATCATAATTGTATTTTGCAACTCAAATCTACGCATAATAGAAGATTCTTTCCAACCTAATTTTGACTAAATAGTCTATATTTTTTTTTCTAAAAGAAAAAACATTCTGTTATTATGACACTATATATTTTCTTTCCACTGTAAGCGAAACGATTAGTGATTGTCCAAAGAGGTCCTACACATAATAAAATTTGATCTTTCTTCCGTTAGACCATTTACTTTACATATCACACATTTCACATTTGTTTTAAATTTCTAGAAATTATACTTTTTTGACTCATCTCATGTTTTGTTTAAACATGAAAAACGGCCAGGTTTACTCTAACCCCTTTTCCAAATCCGAAGAAGTTATCATATAACTACGCGGATCATCCATTAATTGTTCAATCAATGACTTCTTGAGATGAAAAAAAAGAAATCGAATAAAAGTTTTTTCTTATCTATATGTACATCTACTATATACATATTGTAATTTTGTCTATATGAAGCCTATATTAATATTAGTATACAATACTAGCTAGTGTGGTAGAAAGAACTATAATATATAGTTCTTTCTACCACACTAGCTTAGATACTTAATAAGCTACTTCTGTTCTGATTCCAGCTCAGCGCAATCATTTCATTTAAGACTTAGAGTTTGAATTCTTTTCTTTCATTTCTTGAATCATTGAATTGAACTGCTAAGAACTGATAATTCAAGTTTCATTCAAATTAATCATTTTGGCTAACTGTTTTTACATAGATGATAAGTAAAAAAGCAGTAGGAATTAGAATGAACAGTGCAGTAGCAATAAGTGCGAGAATATTGACTTCCATAATCTAATCTTTTTTTTTTCGCAATAACTTAACTCGGGATCTAATCCCATAGAGATGATAAATTTGATTCCTGTAAATTCAATGGAATGAATTGTATCTTGATGATACTGAATCAGATCAATATTATGAATAAAAATTTCTGATCTATCAAATCAATTTCTCGTTGAGAATTGAATAGTATAACATAGGGAGATCTTTTATCCATACAAAAAACCATTTTTGATTAGATCATAAATACCTATCATTAGGTTTTCATCCTTTTTCCACTTGTTCTTTTCTATAACCTAGCATCTTATCTTCCTTAATACAATTCTTCTACTTATACATATACATAGGATTTTGTATATAGAATTATAAGGTATTATATAACCGGTATTCTCTAGGGCATACAGAGAGCCAAACAGTATAAGTATAAGTGAGATGTAAAAAAGGTAAGGTTAAGTCTAAAAAATCGACTATTCAAGCTTTACCTTTACTAAGAATAAGAAAAGAAAGGAGCCCCACTTGGTTTTGTTGGTCTTTTATTTTATGTTATTTTATGTTATTAGTATACTTTGGATTGGAGTTGGAACGTATACATCAAAAATTCAATATAAAATTGGAATGAGAATGAAATAAATTGTTTCAAATCAGTAATCATAATTGAGGCTAAAAAAAATTTAGATTTAGAAAAGATGTGCTTTAACCTAAAAAGTACTTTGCCGGAAAATTAAATTCTTTCTATTAAGATTAAGTTCATTGTATATCATATAATAAACAAAGCTAT